ACAACAAACAACAAACAACAAACAACAAACAACAAACAACAAACAACAAACAACAAACAACAAACAACAAACAACAAACTGTCCTTGTAGCTTAATAACAAAGCACAGCACTGAAGATGCTAAGATGGCTGCCCTATACACCCAAGGACAAAAGACTTAGTCCTAACCTTACTGTTAATTTTTACTAAACATATACATGCAAGTATCTGCGCCCCAGTGTAAATGCCCCTGACTTTCTTGTCAAGATGACGGGAGCAGGCATCAGGCACACCCATAGCTGTAGCCCAAGACGCCTAGCCCAGCCACACCCCCACGGGTACTCAGCAGTAATTAACCTTAAGCAATAAGTGAAAACTTGACTTAGTTATAGTAGCACCTAGGGTTGGTAAATCTTGTGCCAGCCACCGCGGTCACACAAGAGACCCAAATTAACTGTAATCCGGCGTAAAGAGTGGAATCATACTATCACATCAACTAAGATCAAAATGCAACTAAGCTGTCATAAACTCAAGGTGCACCTAAACCCGCCTTCAAGATGATCTTAGCATCTACGATCGATTACTTCCACGAAAGCTAAGGTACAAACTGGGATTAGATACCCCACTATGCTTAGCCCTAAATCTTGATACTTACCCTACCGAAGTATCCGCCTGAGAACTACGAGCACAAACGCTTAAAACTCTAAGGACTTGGCGGTGCTCCAAACCCACCTAGAGGAGCCTGTTCTATAATCGATAACCCACGATAAACCCAACCGCTCTTTGCCAAAGCAGCCTACATACCGCCGTCGCCAGCTCACCTTCCCTGAAAGAACAACAGTGAGCACAATAGTCCACAACATCGCTAGCAAGACAGGTCAAGGTATAGCCCATGGAGCGGAAGAAATGGGCTACATTTTCTAGAATAGAAAATTTTACGAAAAGGGACATGAAACTGCCCCTAGAAGGCGGATTTAGCAGTAAAGCGGGATAATAAATGCCCTCTTTAAGCTGGCCCTGGAGCACGTACATACCGCCCGTCACCCTCCTCACAAGCTACAAGCCTCTAATAACTAATGCACCCACCAGCCAAAGATGAGGTAAGTCGTAACAAGGTAAGTGTACCGGAAGGTGCACTTAGCATATCAAGACGTAGCTATAACATAAAAGCATTCAGCTTACACCTGAAAGATATCTGCTACCTACCAGATCGTCTTGAAGCCTAACTCTAGCCCAACCACACTAAATCGAGTAAATTAAAAATCCACTTTATTACCAAACTAAAACATTCTCTCAACTTAGTATAGGCGATAGAAAAGGCATCCTGGCGCGATAGAGCTCTGTACCGTAAGGGAAAGATGAAATAACAATGAAACCCTAAGCAATAAACAGCAAAGATAAACCCTTGTACCTCTTGCATCATGATTTAGTAAGAACAATCAAGCAAAATGAATTTAAGTTTGCCGTCCCGAAACCCAAGCGAGCTACTCACAAACAGCTACCCATGAGCGAACCCGTCTCTGTTGCAAAAGAGTGGGATGATTTGTTAGTAGAGGTGAAAAGCCAACCGAGCTGGGTGATAGCTGGTTACCTGTGAAATGAATCTAAGTTCTCCCTTGACTGCTCTCTACGGACATTTAATCTAGCCCCCACGTAGCTGATCAAGAGTGATTTAAAGGGGGTACAGCCCCTTTAAAAAAGAACACAATCTCTTCTAGCGGATAATTCCCTATGACACCCAACAACTGTGGGCCTTTAAGCAGCCATCAACAAAGAGTGCGTCAAAGCTCTACTATCAAAAATCCAAAGACAGAATGAATCCCTTAGCCCTAACAGGTTAATCTATAATAATAGAAGAATTAATGCTAAAATGAGTAACTAGGGGACTCCCTCTCAAGCGCAAGCTTACATCCCTATATTATTAACAGATAACCAATACAACAATTCCAACAAGACTAAATATTACTTACTCTGTTAACCCAACTCAGGAGCGCCCGTTAGAAAGATTAAAATCTGTAAAAGGAATTAGGCAAACCCAAGGCCCGACTGTTTACCAAAAACATAGCCTTCAGCTAACCAAGTATTGAAGGTGATGCCTGCCCAGTGACACAATGTTTAACGGCCGCGGTATCCTAACCGTGCGAAGGTAGCGCAATCAATTGTCCCATAAATCGAGACTTGTATGAATGGCTAAACGAGGTCTTAACTGTCTCTTACAGATAATCAGTGAAATTGATCTTCTTGTGCAAAAGCAGGAATAAACACATAAGACGAGAAGACCCTGTGGAACTTAAAAATCAACGACCACTACACATGGACCAAAACCTACTAGGCCCATTACCATCAAAACATTGGCCCGCATTTTTCGGTTGGGGCGACCTTGGAGAAAAACAAATCCTCCAAAAATAAGACCATACCTCTTAACCAAGAGCAACACCTCAACGTACTAATAGTAACCAGACCCAATACAATTGATCAATGGACCAAGCTACCCCAGGGATAACAGCGCAATCTCCTCCAAGAGCCCATATCGACGAGGAGGTTTACGACCTCGATGTTGGATCAGGACATCCTAGTGGTGCAGCCGCTACTAAGGGTTCGTTTGTTCAACGATTAATAGTCCTACGTGATCTGAGTTCAGACCGGAGCAATCCAGGTCGGTTTCTATCTATGACAGACTTTCCCTAGTACGAAAGGACCGGAAAAGTGGGGCCAATACTACAGGCATGCCCTCCTCCTAAGTAATGAACCAAACTAAATTACCAAAGGAGCACCAATCAATACTTATCCTAGAAAAGGACCGCTAGCGTGGCAGAGCTCGGTAAATGCAAAAGGCTTAAGCCCTTTACTCAGAGGTTCAAATCCTCTCCCTAGCCTACATTCATGACCTGACCCCTCACATCAACCTACCTCATCATATCACTATCTTACATTATCCCAATTCTAATCGCCGTTGCCTTCCTAACATTAGTGGAGCGAAAAGTCCTAAGCTACATGCAAGCCCGCAAGGGCCCAAATATTGTAGGTCCTTTTGGCCTATTACAACCCGTTGCAGACGGAGTAAAACTATTTATTAAAGAACCTATTCGTCCATCCACATCTTCACCATTTCTTTTTATTATAACCCCCATGCTAGCCCTTCTCTTGGCACTCACAATCTGAATCCCCCTCCCCCTCCCATTCCCTCTCACTGACCTAAACCTAGGTCTTCTCTTCCTCCTAGCTATATCCAGCTTAGCAGTCTATTCTATTCTATGGTCAGGATGGGCCTCAAATTCAAAATACGCCCTAATTGGTGCCTTACGAGCTGTAGCCCAAACCATTTCCTACGAAGTAACACTAGCCATTATTCTCTTATCAGTAATCATATTAAGTGGAAACTATACCCTAAGTACCCTTGCTACTACCCAAGAACCACTATACCTTATCTTTTCCTCCTGACCCCTCGCAATAATATGATACATCTCCACGCTTGCCGAGACAAACCGTGCCCCATTCGATCTCACAGAAGGAGAATCCGAACTAGTGTCGGGCTTCAATGTAGAATATGCAGCAGGACCATTCGCCTTATTCTTCCTAGCCGAATACGCAAACATCATGTTAATAAACACATTAACCACCATCTTATTCTTAAACCCAAGTTCACTCAACCTATCCCCAGAGCTGTTTCCAATAATCCTAGCTACAAAAGTCTTACTCCTCTCCTCAGGATTCCTGTGAATTCGTGCTTCCTACCCGCGATTCCGTTATGACCAGCTCATGCATCTTCTCTGAAAAAACTTCCTCCCACTAACCCTAGCACTATGTCTTTGGCACACCAGCATACCAATCTGCTACGCAGGCCTTCCTCCTTACTTAAGGAAATGTGCCTGAACGTAAAGGGTCACTATGATAAAGTGAACATAGAGGTACACTAACCCTCTCATTTCCTAAAAAATTTAGAAAAGTAGGAATCGAACCTACACAGAAGAAATCAAAACTCTCCATACTTCCTTTATATTATCTTCTAGTAGGGTCAGCTAACAAAGCTATCGGGCCCATACCCCGAAAATGATGGTTCGACCCCTTCCTCTACTAATGAACCCCCACACAAAATCAATCTCTATCTTAAGCTTGTTCCTAGGAACAACCATCACAATCTCAAGCAACCACTGAATAATGGCCTGAGCCGGACTAGAAATCAATACCCTCGCCATTATTCCTCTTATCTCAAAATCCCACCACCCTCGAGCTATTGAAGCTGCCATCAAATACTTCCTAGTACAAGCTGTAGCCTCAACTTTAGTATTATTTTCAAGTATAACCAATGCTTGATCCACAGGACAATGAGATATCACCCAACTTCAACATCCAACATCATGCCTTTTATTAACAACAGCAATCGCAATAAAACTGGGACTAGTACCATTCCACTTTTGATTCCCAGAAGTGCTTCAAGGATCATCACTAACCACTGCCCTACTACTATCAACAATAATAAAATTTCCCCCAATCACCATTCTCCTCCTAACATCCCACTCACTCAACCCTACACTACTTACTATCATAGCTATTGCTTCAACAGCCCTTGGGGGTTGAATAGGACTAAATCAGACACAAATACGAAAAATCCTAGCCTTCTCATCCATCTCACACTTAGGCTGAATAACCATTATCATTATCTATAATCCTAAACTCACTCTACTAACCTTCTATCTTTATATCCTGATAACAACCACCGTATTCCTTACCCTAAACACAACCAAATCCCTAAAACTATCAACAATAATAACATCATGAACAAAAACCCCTATGCTAAATGCAACCCTCATACTAACCCTACTCTCTCTTGCAGGACTTCCTCCACTAACTGGATTCCTTCCAAAATGACTCATCATCCAAGAACTTACTAAACAAGAAATAACTACAACAGCTACTATTATCGCTATGCTCTCACTATTAGGGTTATTCTTCTATCTCCGTCTCGCATACTACTCAACAATCACACTTCCCCCAAACTCCACAAATCACATAAAACAATGACATATCAATAAATCAACAAACACCCCAATCGCCACACTAACCTCACTATCAATTCTACTCCTCCCGCTCTCTCCTATAATCTTAACGGCCATTTAGAAGCTAGAAACTTAGGATGACCAAACCGAAGGCCTTCAAAGCCTTAAACAAGAGTTAAACCCTCTTAGTTTCTGCTAAGATCCGCAGGACATTAACCTGCATCTCCTGAATGCAACCCAGATGCTTTAACTAAGCTAGAATCTTACCTAAACAACTAGACAGATGGGCCTCGATCCCATAAAACTCTAGTTAACAGCTAGATGCCTAAACCAACTGGCTTCCATCTACCAAACCCCGGTACACTCTTAGTGTACATCAATGAGTTTGCAACTCAACATGAATTTCACTACAGGGTTGATAAGAAGAGGAATTGAACCTCTGTAAAAAGGACTACAGCCTAACGCCTCAACACTCAGCCATCTTACCTGTGACCTTCATCAACCGATGATTATTCTCAACTAACCACAAAGACATTGGTACCCTATACCTAATTTTTGGCGCATGAGCCGGTATAGTCGGAACCGCCCTTAGCTTACTCATTCGTGCAGAACTTGGTCAACCAGGGACACTCCTGGGGGATGACCAAATCTACAATGTAATCGTCACCGCCCATGCTTTCGTAATAATCTTCTTCATAGTAATACCCGTCATAATTGGAGGATTCGGAAACTGATTAGTTCCCCTCATAATCGGTGCGCCCGACATAGCATTCCCACGTATAAATAACATAAGCTTCTGATTACTACCTCCATCCTTCCTCCTCCTACTAGCCTCCTCTACAGTAGAGGCGGGAGCAGGCACAGGGTGAACTGTATATCCTCCCCTGGCTGGTAATCTTGCCCATGCCGGAGCCTCAGTCGATCTGGCCATCTTCTCTCTCCACCTAGCAGGGGTATCATCTATCCTAGGGGCAATCAACTTCATTACAACAGCTATCAACATAAAACCCCCAGCTCTATCACAATACCAAACCCCTTTATTCGTATGATCCGTACTCATCACTGCCGTCCTACTCCTACTCTCACTTCCAGTCCTCGCAGCAGGGATCACTATACTATTAACAGACCGAAACCTAAACACTACATTCTTTGACCCAGCTGGTGGAGGAGACCCAGTCCTATATCAACACCTTTTCTGATTCTTTGGCCACCCAGAAGTCTACATCCTTATCTTGCCGGGATTTGGAATCATCTCACATGTAGTAACATACTATGCTGGTAAAAAAGAACCATTTGGCTACATAGGAATAGTATGAGCCATGCTTTCAATCGGATTCCTAGGCTTTATTGTATGAGCCCATCACATATTCACAGTAGGAATAGACGTAGACACCCGAGCATATTTCACATCCGCTACTATAATCATCGCCATTCCAACAGGTATTAAAGTCTTCAGCTGATTGGCCACATTACATGGGGGAACAATCAAATGAGACCCCCCAATATTATGAGCCCTTGGCTTTATCTTCCTATTTACCATTGGAGGTCTAACAGGGATTGTCTTAGCAAACTCCTCACTAGACATTGCCCTACATGATACATACTACGTGGTCGCCCACTTCCATTATGTCCTCTCAATAGGAGCTGTCTTTGCAATCCTAGCAGGGTTCACCCACTGATTCCCACTATTCACAGGATACACCCTACACCCCACATGAGCTAAAGCTCACTTCGGAGTCATATTCACAGGTGTAAACCTAACCTTCTTCCCACAACATTTCCTAGGTCTAGCTGGTATACCACGACGATACTCCGACTACCCAGACGCATACACCCTATGAAATACTATATCCTCTATCGGTTCACTAATCTCAATGACCGCCGTAATCATACTAATATTTATTATCTGAGAAGCATTCACGTCAAAACGAAAAGTCCTACAACCCGAACTAACTGCTACTAACATTGAATGAATTCACGGCTGCCCGCCTCCATACCATACCTTCGAAGAACCAGCTTTCGTCCAAGTACAAGAAAGGAAGGAATCGAACCCTCATACGCTGGTTTCAAGCCAACCGCATCAAACCACTCATGCTTCTTTCTTATGGGACGTTAGTAAACCAATTACATAGTCTTGTCAAGACTAAATCACAGGTGAAAGTCCTGTACATCCCATGTGGCTAACCACTCACAATTCGGATTCCAAGATGCTTCATCCCCCATCATAGAGGAACTTGTAGAATTTCACGATCATGCCCTAATAGTTGCCCTAGCAATCTGTAGTCTAGTCCTCTACCTTCTAGCACTAATACTAATAGAAAACCTATCCTCAAACACTGTTGATGCACAAGAAGTAGAACTAATCTGAACAATCCTACCAGCTATCGTCCTTATTCTACTTGCTCTACCATCCCTACAAATCTTATACATAATAGATGAAATCGATGAGCCCGACCTAACCTTAAAAGCTATCGGACATCAATGATACTGAACATACGAGTACACAGACTTTAAAGACCTAACATTTGACTCATACATAATCCCCACAACAGATCTCCCTTTAGGACATTTCCGACTTTTAGAAGTTGACCACCGTGTCGTCATTCCCATAGAATCCTCAATTCGTATCATTGTCACTGCAGGTGATGTCCTCCACTCCTGAGCAATTCCCACCTTAGGGGTAAAAACCGACGCAATCCCAGGACGACTAAACCAAACATCATTTATCACCACCCGGCCCGGAATTTTTTACGGCCAATGCTCAGAAATCTGTGGAGCTAACCATAGCTACATACCAATCGTAGTAGAATCCACCCCCCTCATCCACTTCGAGAGCTGATCTTCACTACTATCATCCTAATCATTAAGAAGCTATGCAACAGCACTAGCCTTTTAAGCTAGAGAAAGAGGACTACCCATTCCCTCCTTAATGATATGCCCCAGCTCAATCCAAATCCATGATTTCTTATCATATTAATATCATGAATAACTTTCTCCCTAATCATTCAACCCAAACTCCTATCATTCACCTCTACCAACCCACCCTTCAACAAAACCCCCATAACTATTAAAACCACCCCCTGAGCCTGACCATGAACCTAAGCTTCTTCGATCAATTCATAAGCCCCTCCCTCTTAGGAATCCCACTAATCCTCCTCTCCATACTATTCCCCGCCCTGTTATTCCCTACACCTAACAATCGATGAGTTACAAACCGCCTATCTACTCTCCAATCATGACTTCTCCACCTAATTACAAAACAACTAATAACCCCACTTAATAAAAAAGGTCACAAATGAGCCATAATCCTAACATCACTAATAATACTACTACTCACAATTAACCTATTAGGATTATTACCCTATACATTCACCCCAACCACCCAACTATCAATAAACATAGCACTAGCCTTCCCACTCTGACTAGCTACCCTTCTTACAGGCTTACGAAACCAACCTTCAGCCTCTCTCGGACATCTACTACCTGAAGGAACCCCCACACCACTAATTCCAGCCCTAATCCTAATCGAAACCACTAGCCTACTCATCCGTCCACTAGCCCTGGGAGTCCGACTCACAGCAAACCTCACAGCAGGACACCTACTCATCCAACTCATCTCAACAGCCACCATAGCTCTTCTACCTATTATACCAGCAGTATCCATCCTGACCATATTAATCTTATTCTTACTTACCATCTTAGAAGTAGCAGTAGCAATAATCCAAGCTTATGTCTTTGTCCTCTTATTAAGTCTGTACCTACAAGAAAACATCTAATGGCCCACCAAGCACACTCCTACCATATAGTCGACCCAAGCCCCTGACCCATCTTTGGAGCAGCTGCCGCCCTACTCACCACCTCAGGACTAATCATATGATTTCACCATAACTCATCACAACTTTTAAGTATTGGCCTCCTCTCCATAATCCTTGTCATATTACAATGATGACGAGACATCGTACGAGAGAGCACATTCCAAGGCCATCACACTCCTACCGTTCAAAAAGGCCTACGATATGGAATAATCCTCTTCATTACATCCGAAGCATTCTTCTTCCTCGGCTTCTTCTGAGCATTCTTCCACTCTAGCCTAGTCCCCACCCCAGAACTAGGCGGACAATGACCCCCAATAGGAATTAAACCACTCAACCCCTTAGAAGTACCCCTCTTAAACACAGCCATCCTCCTAGCCTCAGGTGTCACTGTAACATGGGCACACCATAGTATCACAGAAAGTAATCGAAAACAAGCAATTCATGCTCTAACCCTGACAATCCTGCTAGGATTCTATTTCACAGCACTTCAAGCAATAGAGTACTACGAAGCACCATTCTCAATCGCTGATGGTGTATACGGTTCAACATTCTTCGTCGCTACAGGATTTCACGGACTTCACGTAATCATCGGATCATCATTCCTATCTATCTGCCTTATGCGACTAATTAAATTCCACTTCACATCTAATCATCACTTCGGATTTGAAGCAGCAGCCTGATACTGACATTTCGTAGACGTCATCTGATTATTCCTCTACATAACCATTTACTGATGAGGATCTTGCTCTTCTAGTATACTAATTACAATTGACTTCCAATCTCTAAAATCTGGTGTAACCCCAGAGAAGAGCAATTAACATAATCACCTTCATACTCATTCTTTCTCTCACCCTAAGCGCCCTCTTAACTACATTAAATTTTTGACTCGCCCAAACCAACCCAGACCCAGAAAAACTATCTCCATATGAATGTGGATTTGACCCTCTTGGGTCTGCTCGACTCCCATTCTCAATCCGATTTTTCCTCGTAGCTATCCTATTCCTCCTATTTGACCTAGAAATTGCACTCTTACTTCCCCTCCCATGAGCCATTCAGCTTCAATCCCCAACCACAACCCTAACCTGGACATCCGTCCTAATCCTCCTACTCACACTAGGACTAATTTATGAATGAATCCAAGGAGGCCTAGAATGAGCAGAATAAATAGAAAGTTAGTCTAACTAAGACAGTTGATTTCGACTCAACAAACCATAGCCTAACCCTATGACTTTCTCTATGTCACTACTCCATTTAAGCTTCTACTCAGCCTTCACTCTAAGCAGTCTAGGACTAGCCTTTCACCGAACCCACCTAATCTCCGCCCTACTATGTTTAGAGAGCATAATACTAGCTATATATATGGGCTTATCAACCTGGCCCATCGAAAACCAAGCAGCATCATTCACCCTGATACCTGTATTCATACTCACATTCTCAGCCTGTGAAGCAGGCACAGGCCTAGCAATACTAGTAGCCTCTACACGAACTCACGGTTCTGATCACCTACATAATCTAAATCTCCTACAATGCTAAAGATCTTCCTCCCCACAATCATACTCCTACCCACAGCCCTCCTATCCCCTCAAAAATTCCTGTGAATCAACACCACCATACATAGCCTCCTAATCGCTACTCTCAGCCTACAGTGACTTCTCCCCACATATCACCCACACAAAAATCTAGCTCAATGAACTGGCATTGATCAAATCTCATCCCCCCTACTAGTACTCTCTTGCTGATTACTACCCCTCATAATCATAGCAAGCCAGAACCACCTTCAACATGAACCTCAAACACGAAAACGAATCTTCATCATAACCCTAATTCTAGTCCAACCCTTCATTCTCCTAGCCTTCTCAACTACAGAACTAATATTGTTTTATATTTCATTTGAAGCAACCCTAATCCCCACCTTAATCTTAATCACACGATGAGGAAACCAACCAGAACGTCTAAGTGCGGGTATCTACCTACTCTTCTACACCCTCATCAGCTCCTTACCACTACTAGTCACAATCTTACACCTACACACACAAACGGGCACCCTCCACCTAATAATACTAGAATTAACCCATCCTATCCTCACCAATTCATGAGGCCATGTTCTATCGGGCCTCGCCTTACTACTAGCGTTTATAGTAAAAGCACCTCTATATGGACTCCACTTATGATTGCCCAAAGCCCATGTAGAGGCTCCAATTGCAGGGTCAATACTACTCGCTGCCCTACTTCTAAAACTAGGCGGATATGGCATCATACGAATCACTCTCCTACTAGGCCCCCTCTCAAACCATCTCCACTACCCATTCCTTACCCTAGCCCTATGAGGAGCATTAATAACAAGCTCAATCTGCCTACGCCAAACCGACCTAAAATCCCTCATCGCTTACTCTTCCGTAAGCCACATAGGCCTAGTCATCGCTGCTAGTATAATTCAAACCCATTGAGCATTCTCGGGAGCTATAATCCTTATAATCTCCCATGGGCTAACTTCTTCAATGCTATTCTGCCTAGCCAACACAAACTACGAACGCACACACAGCCGAATTCTTCTACTAACACGAGGTCTCCAACCTCTCCTACCACTTATAGCCACTTGATGACTACTAGCCAATCTCACAAACATAGCACTTCCCCCAACAACAAACCTAATAGCAGAACTAACCATTATAATCGCACTATTCAACTGATCCTCCCCCACAATCATCCTTACCGGAGTCGCAACCCTATTAACCGCTTCATACACCCTATTTATACTACTAATAACTCAACGAGGTGCACTACCAACCCACATCACATCCATCCAAAACTCAAACACACGAGAACATCTCCTAATAACCCTTCATATCGTTCCCATATTACTCCTAATCCTAAAACCGGATCTCATTTCTGGGGCCCTTTCATGCAAGTATAGTTTCAATACAAACATTAGACTGTGACTCTAAAAATAGAAGTTAGACCCTTCTTACTCGCCGAGGGGAGGTTCAACCAACAAGAGCTGCTAACTCCTGTATCTGAGTCTAAAACCTCAGCCCCCTTACTTTTAAAGGATAACAGTAATCCATTGGTCTTAGGAACCACCTATCTTGGTGCAAATCCAAGTAAAAGTAGTGGAAACTACATTACTCCTTAATACATCCATACTCTTAACATTAACAATCATCCTCACCCCTACAGTACTTCCACTCCTATCAAAAACATTCCAAAACTCCCCAACCCACATCACACGTATCGTCAAAGCTGCCTTCCTAACCAGTCTCGTCCCAATAACACTTTTCATACACTCAGGTATAGAAAGCATTACCTCACATTGAGAATGAAAATTCATCATAAACTTTAAAGTACCTCTTAGCTTTAAAATAGACCAATACTCCATGATATTTTTCCCTATTGCTCTATTCGTAACATGATCCATCCTCCAATTTGCAATATGATATATAGCTTCGGAGCCCTACATCACAAAATTCTTCTCCTACCTACTGATCTTCCTAATTGCCATATTAACACTAACCATTGCTAACAACATGTTCCTGCTGTTCATTGGTTGAGAAGGAGTTGGAATCATATCATTTCTACTAATCGGCTGATGACAAGGACGAGCCGAAGCCAACACAGCTGCTCTTCAAGCCGTGTTATACAACCGAATCGGAGACATTGGTCTAATCTTAAGCATAGCATGACTCGCCTCAACCATAAACACCTGAGAACTCCAACAAACCATCTCCCCCACTCAAATCCCAACCCTCCCCCTTCTAGGCCTCATCCTTGCAGCCACAGGAAAATCAGCCCAATTCGGCCTTCATCCTTGACTGCCAGCTGCCATAGAAGGGCCTACCCCAGTCTCCGCCCTACTCCACTCCAGCACTATAGTAGTAGCCGGAATTTTCCTCCTCATCCGCACCCATCCTATACTCGCTAACAACCAAACTGCTCTCACCCTGTGCCTATGCCTAGGTGCCTTATCCACATTATTTGCTGCCACATGTGCCCTCACACAAAACGATATCAAAAAAATCATTGCTTTCTCCACATCCAGCCAACTAGGACTAATAATAGTCACCATCGGACTAAACCTCCCACAACTAGCCTTCTTCCATATCTCAACACATGCCTTCTTCAAAGCCATACTATTCCTTTGCTCAGGATCAATCATCCACAGTCTTAATGGAGAACAAGACATTCGAAAAATAGGAAGCCTACAAAAAACGCTTCCAACAACCACCTCCTGCCTAACCATTGGTAATCTCGCCCTAATAGGAACCCCATTTCTAGCAGGATTCTATTCAAAAGATCTCATCATTGAAAACCTAAATACCTCGTACCTAAACACCTGAGCACTACTACTAACCCTCCTAGCCACATCATTCACCGCAACTTACACCATACGCATAACCCTACTAGTCCAAACAGGATACACACGCACACCCTCAATCACCCCAATAAACGAAAACAACCCCACCATCATCAACCCAATTACCCGCCTTGCCCTCGGTAGCATCCTAGCTGGCCTACTCATCACATCATATATCATTCCTACAAAAACCTCCCCAATAACTATACCCACACTAACAAAAACCGCCGCCATCCTCGTCACAGTCCTAGGTATTATCCTAGCCCTAGAGCTCTCAAGCATAACCCACACCCTAACTCAACCTAAACAAAACACCTATCTAAACTTTTCTTCCTCATTAGGCTACTTTAATGTACTAACACACCGTCTCACCTCCTCAAATCTATTAGACACCGGACAAAAAATCGCCTCACACCTAATTGACCTCTCCTGGTACAAAAAAGTAGGTCCCGAAGGACTTGCTGACCTCCAACTCATAGCATCCAAAACCTCAACAACCCTCCACACAGGACTAATCAAAACTTATCTAGGATCTTTCGCCCTTTCTATCCTCATCATCTTATCAACATACAGACCAAAATCCAGTTAATGGCCCCAAATATTCGAAAATCCCATCCCCTACTAAAAATAGTCAACAACTCCCTAATTGATCTGCCTGCCCCCTCGAACATCTCTGCCTGATGAAACTTTGGGTCTCTCCTAGGCATCTGCCTACTAACTCAAATCTTAACCGGCCTATTACTAGCTATACACTATACTGCTGACACAACCCTAGCCTTTTCATCCGTTGCCCACACATGCCGAAACGTACAATATGGTTGACTAATCCGGAACCTACATGCAAATGGAGCCTCATTCTTTTTCATCTGCATTTATCTCCACATTGGACGAGGATTCTACTATGGCTCCTACCTATACAAAGAAACCTGAAACACAGGAGTCATTCTTCTACTTACCCTCATGGCAACTGCCTTCGTGGGATATGTTCTGCCCTGAGGCCAAATATCATTCTGAGGGGCCACAGTCATTACCAACCTATTCTCAGCTATCCCTTACATCGGCCAAACCCTCGTAGAATGAGCCTGAGGAGGATTCTCAGTAGACAACCCCACACTAACCCGATTCTTCGCCCTACATTTCCTCCTTCCCTTCATTATCGCAGGACTCACCCTAATCCACCTCACTTTCCTCCATGAATCAGGCTCAAACAATCCTCTTGGCATCGTATCAAACTGTGATAAAATCCCATTCCACCCCTACTTCACCCTAAAAGATATCCTAGGCTTTATACTCATACTCCTCCCACTAACAACCCTAGCCTTATTTTCCCCAAACCTGCTAGGAGATCCAGAAAACTTTACCCCAGCAAACCCACTGGTCACACCCCCTCACATCAAGCCAGAATGATATTTCCTATTCGCATATGCCATCCTACGCTCAATCCCCAACAAATTAGGTGGAGTATTAGCCCTAGCCGCATCAGTACTAGTCCTATTCCTAGCCCCATTTCTCCATAAAGCTAAACAACGAGCAATAACCTTCCGTCCCCTTTCCCAACTCTTATTCTGAATCCTAGTCGCCAACCTATTCATCTTAACATGAGTAGGTAGCCAACCAGTAGAACACCCATTCATCATCATTGGCCAACTAGCCTCCCTTACCTACTTCACTATTCTCCTAATCCTTTTCCCTATTACTGGAGCCCTAGAAAACAAAATACTTAACTACTAAAACACTCTAATAGTTTACAAAAAACATTGGTCTTGTAAACCAAAGAATGAAGACTATCCCTCTTCTTAGAGTTCCACTACCAAAACAACTCAGAAAAAGAGGACTCAAACCTCTATCATCAACTCCCAAAGCTGATATTTTACATTAAACTATTCTCTGCCCCGCATCTACACACACCCCCTAAACCGCTCGAATAGCCCCACGAGATAACCCTCGTACAAGCTCTAGCACAACAAACAAAGTTAATAAAAGACCTCACCCCGCCACTAAAAACATCCCCATCCCAGATGAATAAAACATAGCTACACCACTAAAATCCAAACGGACTGAAAATATACCACCCCCATCAACCGTAACCACCCCAAACTTCCAACACTCAACAAAGCCTCCAACAACAATTCCAACAATCAGCACTAAAATAAATCCTGCCCCATATCCTACAACACGTCAATCCCCCCAAGCTTCCGGAAAGGGGTCCGCCGCCAAAGACACCGAATACACAAAAACCACCAATATCCCCCCCAGATAAACTATAAACAATACCAGCGATACAAAAGAAACCCCCAAACTTAACAACCACCCACATCCTACAACAGACCCCACCACCAATCCAATAACCCCATAATAAGGTGAAGGGTTAGATGCAACCGCTAATCCCCCCAAAACAAAGCATAAACCTAGAAAAAGTATAAAATAAGCCATAGCAATTTCCGCTTGGCTTTTCTCCAAGATCTGTGGTCTGAAAAACCACTGTTAATGAAATTTTAACTACAGAAACCCCATAGACTATAGAACTCCCTTAAAAATTTCCCCCCCCTACCCCCCCCATACATATACTTGACCAATTGTCCTTACATTTCATTTATTTTTGGCAGCCTATGTATAGATGTACATACCTCTCTCCCCCCATCTACATCCCATCCAATCTAGGCAAGCATATAACAATGCATGCACTCCATACAAGCCACTTACGCGGATTATCTCTCTCTACTCCCCGGCCGGAACACAAGCACCCTTAAGCCCAATAGTCCCTAGTACCATACACTATCTCCCCTCGTACTGAAAACTGCCTACCTCTTTACCTGTACAACCCAAATCCTCCTAGATACGGATACGCTTGAGCACACAAAGTCAACCGTAGCAGGACAAAACCCTTCAATCATCTCTCGTCGGACCGGTATCACGAGCTGGGTTATTTATTAATCGTTCACCTCACGTGAAATCAGCAACCCGGCGTAGGAAAGACTCGGTATTACTAGCGTCAGGACCATTCTTTCCCCCTACACCCCTAGCTCAACTTGCTCTTTTGCGCCTCTGGTTCCTATATCAGGGCCATAACTTGGTATTCTCTCTCTTCTTGCTCTTCACCGATACATCTGGTTGGCTATTAATCAACATTGTCCCTCTTAATCGCGTCACCTAGAACTTTCCTCTTTTGGTTCTCTCTTTTTTTGGGGCTTCTTCACTCTGCCCTTCCAGTGGATGACGGTAATAACAATCTATAGACGTGAGCATCACATGCCCGGCGGCCGGTTATTAGTCCTCAAGAGTTACTCAATGAG